TATCATTCGTGTATCTCTTACAATATGACGAGTAGAATATTCTTATGAAACCATAAGAATATGTATTCCATATACCTCGCCGGGATTGTAGTTCAATTGGTCAGAGCACCGCCCTGTCAAGGCGGAAGCTGCGGGTTCGAGCCCCGTCAGTCCCGAACTAGGATCCGATGAATTGAGAAATTCATCTTTCTTTTTTCTGTGAAAAGGAAGACAGAGAGCAAAATAGAATGATAGAATGTCCATATTTTTACCAGGAGTGCAGACACAAATTATCTTCATTTATTGTACGATACACAATAAACTTAATATAATTACCTCTACAGAGTACTTTTCAGGTTCAGGTTAAACCAAACTTTTTTGAATTCCGGCTTTGTTTGTGTATCCTCTAATACTATAGTAATTGGTCGGAAACAACCTATCTCATTCAAATAGCATACTGAATTTGTGATGTATACGTTCTAATCCAATCCAATAAGAAGATACTAATTAAATAAAAAAAGACCAAACAAGTGGTGCCTTTTTTAGTATTTAGTCAATTTTTGGAATATTCTATTTTTATACTTAATCTGTCCTTTTTTCCATCTCACTTCTACTGGTTGAATTGGATCTGTGTATGACCCATAGAATACCGGTCATATGATACCTCATAATTGTATGTATTTGTATATATATATACTATTGTATGTATAAGTAGTAGAATTGTATAAGGAAGATAATAGGTTATAGAAAAGAAAAAGTATCAATAAAAGATTTTCCTATGTTATACTATTTCATTTTCGACGATGAATCGATTTGATAGATCAGATATTGTTATTCATAATACTGATCTGATTCAGTATCATCAGGATGCAATTCATCCCATTGAATTTACAGGAGTCAAATTTATCATCTCTATGGGATTAGATCCCGAGTTATTGCGAAACAAAAAAGAAGATTATGGAAGTCAATATTCTCGCACTTATTGCTACTGCACTGTTTATTTTAGTTCCTACTGCTTTTTTACTTATCATATATGTAAAAACGGTCAGCCAAAATAATTAATTTGAATGAAACTTGAATTATTAGTTCTTATCAATGATTGAAGAAATAAAAGAGATTCAAACTTTAAGTCTTAAATTAAATGATAGGGCTGGAATCAGAAGTAGAAGTATCTGAGATAGTGTGGTAGAAAGAACTATATATATATAGTTCTTTCTACCACACTATCTAGTATTATATACTATTTATTATTATATAATGTAACGTTTCTAAAGTTGTATACGAATCTAGTCTTCATTCATTTCATATGGATCAATTTACAATATGTATGTACATATATTAGATGTACCTCTAAATAGTACTTGAGTACTCGAATTCTATTTTTTTTTTTTTCGCTACATATAAATAGAATACATTTGTGACGAGATGAGTAAAAAAAAGAATAAAAAAATTTCTAGGAGTCTAAAACAAACGTGAAATGTGCGATGTACAGATCGCTCAACGGAAGAAAGATCTCATTTTATTAGGTGTAGGACCTCCTTTCTTTGGACAACCACTAATCGCTTCCCGCGTAAAGAAATTATGTATTTCCATTATAGCAGCGGACTTTCTCTTCAAACAGTAAAAGTTAAGAAAAAGGGGAAACAAATAAAGAAAAAAATAGGGATTGGTTTTTCTCGTTGTAATATCCATAATTCTGGTAAGAGTTGATTCACCAAAATAGAATATTTAGGAAAAATTCGATTAGAAAAATTTCCTATCATGCGTAGATTTGAGTTTCGAAATTCAATTATGGTAATCATTCATTGTTTTATCGAATGATTATTATTCATAATTGTATTTTTTTATTCATTACCATATTCCAGTACAACTTTGAAACAGAAACGTTTTTTAAGGCTTCGCAAAATGATCAATAAAGAATTGATACAATTCGATTACTCAATCGATTACTCAATTAGTACCCTAGCCCTAGAGTCCACTCCTTCCCCATACTACAAGCGAAAGAGAAAATGTAAAGACTACCATTAAAGCAGCCCAAGCGAGACTTACTATATCCATGCGAATTATGTCCCCTATCTCCATGAAGGAATTATTCCATTATTGATTAATAATCATAGTGGAATCAATGGCACAGAGTCAAAATAGGATTCTGAATTAAGGCTATTGATGAACCAAACCAATTCAATGAATACATTTGTAACAAGTTCCTATATTATTATAGGATTTCTGGTAGAATCAGGAAGCATTAAGTACAAATACAATAAACACACCTTTGGAAATCTCAAAGGAATGCTCCTAATGGAACAGGTAGGCATAAAGAAAAGAATAGTAAGACCTTTTGTTTGTTTTTGTACCCTTCCTTCATAAGCAAAAAACATAAAAATGTACCATCAAGATAAATAACTTTCTATCAGATATCTACATTTCCTATTTGATCAAAGCCTTACTGTCTTTCTGTGAAAGAATCGGGAGAAACCACCATGATTATTACTACATACATTCTTTTGTTTCAACTTTGACTCTAGAAGAGCAGACAAACCATCCTAATTGCATGTCTGAGCACTCGGAGACTCTCGCGAGTTTGGATACAAAGGATTTTCGGGCTTTTCTACAACTCCTAAATCGAGTTCCCCTCATCCTATCCAATCTAATTTAATACCAGACAGAGTCACTAGACACTATCTTACTAAGGGCAGTATAAGATAATTAGGAGATCTTGATAGTCTTTCGTATAATATCTTCTTTAATCCTAGGAGAAAAAATAGAGTATCCTTTAGAAATAGGATTGGATACCAAGATTTCCGAACTCTGACTTTCGTAGTTCTGGTTCTGAATTCTAGAATTTACTCTCACTATTTATTTTATTGGATTCGATTGAAAAAAAAAATAGCCTGAACCAATCATTAATAAATAATGAAATTGAATTATGAAATTCTATTATAAATTAATAAGTAATAAGGGAGGGTTGTTTCATCCATATTGGCACCATACCGGTTTGGGCCACACCCAGAACTCATGGTTCTAAAAAGAAAGTATTGACACGTCTGCTTAGTCCTTTGCCTCTGCTTCCGCGGGGCAAGAATTCGTCTAATTAGATCAGCAATATAAGAATAAGAAATCCCCAATTTTTTTTGTTGATCAGGCGACACCCGGATTTGAACCGGGGATAAAGGATTTGCAGTCCCCCGCCTTACCACTTGGCCATGTCGCCGCCTAATTCGATCCAATCAAAAATGGATAAAAATATTATCCATAATCCATATTCTACTACGAATTTTTTTTTATCTTGAATCCCGCCGGTCGTACTTATCCTAAAAAAAGGAATTCCTATTTTTATTGGATCCAGTTTAGATTATTCTACTCGATTGTATCTCAAAATAGACAAAGCTTAAAAACTTCTCTTTTCTGTTGAAAATAGGAAAAAAATAGATTTTCGGTCACAGGCTGCAAAATTAGGGGAAAATTATAATAATTAACCATTTACTTTACTTTGAATTAGGAAACCTAATTTATTTATGACTAAATCCATTATTTTCAATAATAAATGCTTTTCAATTTCAATTATAACAACATATATGTGTATATGTAAACCCCAAACCCAGAACATAAATGGTTATTACCCAGATCAGATACCGAGCTGGGTCTCACTCTTATGCACATATCCCTATAGAAAATAGTCGTCCTTGAATTTTTCATTGAATATATTGAATAGAAAAAAGGAATTTTGATAGAGTGTGCCCCATGTTGCCCCAAGTGAAATTATGATAAAAGGTATGATATATGGATAACTCGATAACCATATTGGCATTTACTTAACAAATACAACTTTTTTTTATTATAATAATATATATATATATATTACAGAATTCAATCGTATTCCATCAATTCTACTACCAAAAGGAATCCATGAATTTTTTTTTTTTGAACATGTGAAATGAAGTGTGCTAAAAAAAGGAAACTCTATTTCTGATTATTCTGTCTTTATCTCATTCATAGAGAGGAGATTTTATCCTGAATCCATTTATTTTTTTGGTACCCAATCCCATTGTAATATCATAATAATAGGTAGAAATTGGATCCATTTTGATATTCTAGACAAGACTCCATAAGTGTAAGTGACAGAATTTTTTTCCAGGAATGTTTTCTCCATTTTTTTTCTATTTGTACTTGTCGCAAATTCAAATTTGCGTCGAAAATGCTCTTCATTTCTTCGCCCCACCTCCGTTCATACGTATGAAATAAATATATGGAGTTGGATAAAATTTCATGTGATTCAGTAAACAAAATATACATTCCATCATTGTGAGATCGATCCGTATCCGTACGGTTCAATTAATAGTGAACCAATAATGGTATTTTTTCATTCAATAAAGAGGAAATTTAAGATTAAGATGCTCTGTAATGGAAATGAGGGAATGTCCACAATACCTGGATTTAGTCAGATACAATCTGAGGGATTTTGTAGGTTCATTAATCGGGGCTTGGCGGAAGAATTTCATAAATTTCCAAAAATTGAAGATAGAGATCAAGAAATGGAATTTCAATTATTTGTGGAAAGATATCAATTGATAGAGCCCTTGATAAAAGAAAGAGATGCTGTGTATGAATCGCTCACATATTCTTCTGAATTATATGTACCCGCGGGATTAATTTTGAAAACCGGTAGAGAAATGCAACAACAAACGGTTTTTATTGGAAACATTCCTTTAATGAATTCTCTGGGAACCTCTATAGTAAATGGAATATACAGAATTTTGATCAATCAAATATTGCAAAGTCCGGGTATTTACTACCGTTCCGAATTGGATCATAACGGAATTTCTGCCTATACCAGCACTATAATATCAGATTGGGGAGGAAGATCAGAATTAGAGATTGATAAAAGAACAAGGATATGGGCGCGCGTAAGTAGGAAACAAAAAATATCTATTCTAGTTCTATCATCAGCTATGGGTTTGAATCTAAGAGATATTCTAGATAATGTTTGTTACCCTGAAATTTTCTTGTCTTTCTCGAATGAT